CCCGGAAATAATATTCCAAAGCCTTTGTATGCTCTCCATTGCTTGTGTGTATAAGGCCTATGTTATAGAGTATATAACTTCGATCATAGGGATCAATTTCTAGTCGCGTAGCTTCATAATAATTCTGCAAAGCTTCCGCATAATTTCCTTCGGATTGAGCCAACATCCGTTACGGTCGTTCATTCTATTCAAAAAATCTCCGTTCCAAAACCGTACATGAGGTTTTCATCTCATACGGCTCCTCCCTTCTGTACATAGTACTAAGCGAAATAATCTATAGAATAAAAATAGAATTAGTCCCATCTCATTATGGACCGAAAGGGGCTGGTATTTTTCCAAGAAATCTCTAGCCAACCTTCCCGCAAGAGGTTTTTCTTAACACCAATGAATTCTATTAATGCTAGAGGAAAACGATAGCTCCAAGAATTTCTTTGTTCTCAACGCCTCCTATTTAGAGGAATTAGCCACTTCAACGATCTTTGATGGTTATAGGGGTATCCAAAGTACAAACCTGATGGCTGTTTGTTATCCCAACCATTCTTCCCAGCCCTGATACCGATCAGGAAAGGGCTAATTTCTAACAAAGTTTTTCTCTTGTTGATTCCTATTTCTAGGTGTAGTGCTTTTCTCCCCTATGCTGCCTATTGGTACTAGTAGAGTAGGATTGGCCTGTAATACAGAACCTATCCTGTAGGTGTAACCTTTCGCTCAATACTCAAATCTACAATTGAAGCATCTGAGGCCGCATCAATCGAGGATACACGACAGAAGGAATTGTTAGTTCACCTCACCTTCTCCAAGCGTGGGTTTCCTTTACTAATTTTGTTCTCTCTATGCGAACCCCCTCTCTTTCTCGTAAGACTGAGGTGTAGGTAGGGCTAAAAAAAAAAAAGAGTCAAATCGCACCATCTCTATAATAAGTAAATGCCCTTTTTTCCCCTGAGGTTGTCGGAATTATTCGCAATAAAATATTGGCTACAATTGAGGAGGTCTTATCAATGAAATTTCCATTTATACGGGATCTAGGCATAATTCCCAACCCATTCTATATAGAATTGTTTTCATTCCTTCACAAAATACCATAAAAACAAACACATTCGATTCTTATAAATCGATCGATCCATATATATGCTATAAATGGATAAGAGAGGTATGGATTTTCCGCTCAGCTCAAATTGTGTCCTTTTCCTTCTGTTTGGACAAGAAGAGATATGAAATATTTGACTAAGATTGGATTTCATTCCACTTTTCTATTTCTCAACAATAACTTCTCTCATCAGCTATTTCGCGTTTTCAAAGTCATTAATTGTCTCATACCCTTTTTTAGATTCCGATTGTATGGCGTAGCGTACCTTATGCAAACAGAATTTTAGGGTTCCTTTATTTTATTATGGAATAAGAAGAATTCTTCCATTCTCTTTTTCTTTGGTTTGGGGAAAACCCAAACTAAAACTTTTCGAGGGAGCGGAATTCCTAGTAAAAAAATCCTGGATCCTTCCACTTAGATGAAAAGGAATTTTTCCAATAGAACCAAGGAACCCCCGAGCGGTTGTGGTTGTACCTGTACTGCAGGAATAGGAAAACTCGCTATTCACTCAGTTTATTTTCCATAATAAGATTATGTAGGAGAGATGGCCGAGCGGTTCAAGGCGTAGCATTGGAACTGCTATGTAGACTTTTGTTTACCGAGGGTTCGAATCCCTCTCTTTCCGTTTCTCTTAATTCATCAACGTTAACGATCACAATGTATCAAATCAAATAACAGTTTATTCCAGCAATAATACCTTTATTTAATAGAAATTCTCTATAGTAAATTACTGTGGTATGTAAAAGACACATAGAGGAAAGAACAAAAAAAAAAGGATCCTAGGGTTAATCCATTTCTGCTAGTTGAATGGAAAATACCAATTAAGGGCCTTAGGTCGATTTAGTTCGGGGAAAGGGGAAGAGGAAGAAAATTCTATGAACCTTTCCTTTTTTCATTAAGTTCAAGTCTTACGAGAGTAATATTCTACAACTAACAACTCATTTATTTTGAGACCGACCCACTTCCTATCTAGGATTTTTTTAACTAGTCCTTTATATTGCAATGTGTCAATCGTCAAATGCTTTGGCAATTTCCCCGGGTCGGATGAAGCAATAGAATTTTGAACCAGACATTTTGATCTTTGGTTATCCTTCGTAGTAATAATATCTCGGGGTTTGCAACGAAAACTTGGTATATCGACTATACGACGATTAACTAAAATATGTCTATGGTTAACTAATTGCCGGGCCTCAGGAATGGTTGAAGCCATACCCAATCGAAAAAGGATATTATCCAAACGCATTTCAAGTAATTGTAGTAAAACCTGACCTGTTGACCTTTTTGCTTTTCCAGCGATATGTACATATCTAAGTAATTGTCGTTCTGTCAGACCATAATGAAAACGCAATTTCTGTTTTTCTTGAAGACGAATACGATATTGCTCTTTTTTCCCAGAATGGAATTTCTTTTTCAGATTACTTCCGGATTTAGGTGTTTTTCTAGTGAGTCCTGGTAAAGCTCCCAGACGGCGTATTTTTTTAAAACGAGGTCCTCGATAACGGGACATGAAGACTCCTTTTTGATTTTATTGAAATTTCATTTTACACAATGAATTTCATTGTATTTACATTAAAGAATACAGCGAAATTAAAACTGAATTAAACTAAAGGATAAACAGAGTAAAATCTACTAAAGTACCACAAAAAATGGAATTTCATCAACATCTGGATTTTTTGTATATATATTATTTATTTTATTGTTTTGTATCTAGCAAAATTGTAAGGTAGAACCACAGAATAGATCCTGGATTCTCCATTTAATTCGGAGAAAAAGAGAGATTCTTGTTCATGGAACATCGATATAGAAAAAAGCCGACTATCGGATTTGAACCGATGACCCTCGCATTACAAATGCGATGCTCTAACCTCTGAGCTAAGTGGGCTTACATAACAGAAATAGTGTAACAAATAGAAATATGTATAGTATAGGAAATCTGTAAAATGTCAGATCTTAATTATTAATCTTAGCTATTAACTAGTTCGAAATTTAAAGTTCTACTTAGAAAAAAATACTAGAACTTCATAAAAATCAAGTTAGCTTGATATGCTTAACTAGAGGATATCCTTAAATAGGATTATAGAATTTATTGAACTTTCTTTTTATTTCTCTAATTCGCAAATTGATTTTTCTAATAGAATAAAATCTATTCCAATTTCTATATTGAATTTGATTTCAGATATTTTCAATTTGATATGGCTCGGACAAGTAATCTAATACATAGAAAAGAATAATATATATGAAAGATATAATAAAGAGAAAATGTGAATTTCTTGGCATTTTCATTCGATCATTATAGACATTTTTTGAGATATTTTGTTTTTTTTTGTTATTTCTTAATAATTTAATGATTAATATTTCACTAAGGAGAACATAGAATCATAGCAAATTAAATTGCTAATTCTGATTAGAAAAAAAAAATGAATATCAAGCGTTAGAGTATGATTTTGAATACTCTAAAAAAGAAGGGTGGGGGAGAGAAAAACTTTGGGATATATTGATTCGGATTGAATTGCAAATACATCAACGATAGAATCAATTCAATTCTGAATTGCAACAAGCAGGGTCTCTCAAATAGAGACGAACTGCTAGACTACGTCGAGTAATGAATTCAACGATTCCAAAAAAAAAAACTAAGAGATGGATGAAATTACACAAGGAATCTAGGTCTCAATCAAAGAAAAGGAAAATGGGGATATGGCGAAATCGGTAGACGCTACGGACTTGATTGTATTGAGCCTTGGTATGGAAACCTGCTAAGTGGTAACTTCCAAATTCAGAGAAACCCTGGAATTAAAAAAGGGCAATCCTGAGCCAAATCCGTGTTTTGAGAAAACAAGTGGTTCTCGAACTAGAATCCAAAGGAAAAGGATAGGTGCAGAGACTCAATGGAAGCTGTTCTAACGAATCGAGTTGATTACGTTGTGTTGGTAGTGGAACTCCCTCTAAATTAGAGAAAGTAAGGGGTTTATACATCTAATACACACATATGGATACTGACATAGCAAACGATTAATCACAGAACCCATATCATAATATAGGTTCTTTATTCTTTTTTAGAATGAAATTAGGAATGATTATGAAATAGAAAATTCAGAATTTTTTTAGAATTATTGTGAATCCATTCCAATCGAATATTGAGTAATCAAATCCTTCAATTCATAGTTTTCGAGATCTTTTAAAAAGTGGATTAATCGGACGAGGATAAAGAGAGAGTCCCATTCTACATGTCAATACTGACAACAATGAAATTTCTAGTAAAAGGAAAATCCGTCGACTTTATAAGTCGTGAGGGTTCAAGTCCCTCTATCCCCAAACCCTCTTTTATTCCCTAACTCTAACTATACTATAGTATTTATCCTCTTTTTTTCTTTTTATCAATCGGTTTAAGATTCATTAACTTTCTCATTCTACTCTTTCACAAAGGAGTGCGAAGAGAACTCAATGGATCTTATGCTATTCATTGAATAGATTTCTTTTTTATTATAGTATAGGCAAGGAACTTCGATTATTAACTCTATTTTTAAGTATTATTAAGTAAACCATGCACAATGCATAGGACTACCCCCCCCCCCATTTCCAAATTTGGAATTTGGAATACTTTATTGATTTTTTAGTCCCTTTAATTGACATAGATACAAATACTCTACTAGGATGATGCACAAGAAAAGGTCAGGATAGCTCAGTTGGTAGAGCAGAGGACTGAAAATCCTCGTGTCACCAGTTCAAATCTGGTTCCTGGCACAGAAAAAAAAAAAGGATCTACCGAATAGGTATTGATACAAATACCTCGAGATAGGTTGGAATACATATTCGTTAATAATATAGATAGAGTATGATTTATTCATCTAAGTAGATAAATCTCTAAATAGAGGCACTTCTTTTTCTTTTTAGAAAAGGGTAAAAATCTCAGGTT